GTAACTGGTATTCTTGTGATCGGTTTAATAGGTATTTTCTTTTACGGTTCATATTCCGGATTGGGTTCATCTCTGTAGTAATCAGATGAACTGGATTGTAGACATGAAAAAGTAAGCACTCAGCGGTACCTTACGCCTTTCTTTTATTATAGGCGTAAGGTACCGCTGAGTGCTTACTCTTAGAGCGAGATGAGACTTTGATCTATTCCATAACATACAAATAGGAAAGTTATCCAGTCAACATAATCAAAATTTTCGTAGAAATGACAAAATGGATCCTTTGCTCTGATCTTTCAAACCACTTTATTCCTTTGTTTCTTATGATGTTTTTGAACAACGGAATTGAATCTATTTCTATTGATTGATTTATAGGCTCTGTCGTTCCTCCATAATATAATATTAACTCTTACGAGAAGCAACAAGAAGGAATCAAGCGATTTTCTGGATAATTATATGGATTTAAACGGATGAGACATCCTGCAAATCATTTCCATACTAAACTAATAGAACCTTACTCTATAAAAAAAAGATAAAATAAAAAAGGTGATGAAAGAAAATGGGGTATGCGTAAAAATAAAATCTAATCCGCTTCTCAATAAAATCTCAATAAAAAGAGTTAAAGTCAATTTTTTTGTTTGAATAATTTTTCTTTTTCTTTTATAAAAAAGTGCTATTCTACGTTGAAGTTAATTGAATAATAGAAAAAGTTTCGTTTGCTCGATGAATTACCCCCCCTAACCCTTTTTGTTTGTCTACTACTTCTTATGAATCTAAACAAAGGAATTCCGATAGACCCGGAAACGAAGAAATAGTAATCTTTGGCGAACAAGAAAAAAATCATTATTATTTCGATACAAGACGACACAAGAAAGGGTACAAAGTCCTTTTTCTTGTGTCGAATAGAAGATTAGTAAGACTTATAATCCAGTACCCTTCCTTTCATTTATCCCGTCCTTGCCCTGTCTCCTCTTCCTTTGTTTTTGTATGCCTATTGTCTAGTGCTAGGAATGGGATACAAGTAAAGAATTCCATACATCCCAAAAAAATAGTATAAACAAAGCAAGCAAAGGGATTTACAGAATTTTTTGATCATATATATTTAATTGTATTGATCGACAAGAATTCCGCGTTTTTTACCAACTTGATGGTAAAGAATCTCTGGATCTAGAAATTCATTTCGTATAATTGAACCTTTTCAAACTGTTTCTTTTTAAGAACCAAAAAAATTTGTGCCAAAATAACGGATGCCAAGAAAAACAAAAGGCCTTGGGCGCGTAATGGATCTTGAAGCACTATTTCGGCATCTCCCTGACCAAATCCCCCTACATTAGGATTGCTTGTTAATGGTTGATCAAGCTTGATGGATTCACCCTCTGAAACAAGAAGTTCTGGTCCTGGAGGTATAATATCAACCACTTGGTGTCCATCCGATGCATCAACGATGATTATTTCATATCCTCCTTTTTCTTTGCGTACTATTCTGCTTACTATACCCGCGGATGTAGCATTATAGACTGTATTGTTACTCTTGCTCCCATCAGGATAAATCTGACCCCTTCCCCTATTCCCACCTACATATATGGGATATTTTAAGAAGTGAACGTCTTTCTTCGTAGCAGGGTCGGGGGAAAGAATGGGAAAGACGATTTCACTATATTTCTGACCTGGAACAGGACCTATTACAAGAATATTTCTTTTATTGGGACGATAACTTTGAAAAGACAGATTTCCTATCTTTTCTTTCACCTCGGGGGAAATACGATCGGGGGGGGCTAATTCGAATCCCTCGGGTAAAATAAGAACAGCCCCTACATTCAAAGCCCCTTTTTTACCATTAGCAAGAACTTGTTTCAGTTGCATATCATAAGGAATTCGAACAACTGCTTCAAATACAGTATCAGGAAGTACAGCTTGCGGAACTTCAATATCCACAGGCTTATTAGCTAAATGGCAATTGGCGCATACAATTCGCCCAGTTGCTTCTCGTGGATTTTCATAACCTTTCTGCGCAAAAATGGGATACGCATTTGAAATAGATGTTCGAGTTATTACATATATCATGATCGATACAGAAATAGATCGAGTGATCTGTTCCTTTACCCAAGAAAAAGAAAAAGTATTTCTATTTTGCATGATCCAATCATTCATCCAGGAATTTATACAATAAATTAGATAGGTAGCTAGTATAGTTCCCTATCCACGAGTCTGCCATTGTACTGAAATAATTCTATTGAAATAGGACAAATACCTTGAAGAGGTAGAAGTATAAAGAAAGAATAAGTCAAATGGAAAATGCTTTCTTTATGCGCGAAGAAAAATTTGGATTGATATCAGGAGATCAAATAAGTTCTTCATTCATTCATTGAATGATAAATGACTACAAGCGAAGGAGATACGCGATTTAAAAAACGGAAGATCCAATATTTCACAATTGTATCTAGAATAACTGGAAAAGTGGAAACAAGACCAGATATAATTTGGTCGTTATGAGCCAATCCAAAATCATTGTAGATCGAACCAATCATTAGTTCCCAACCATGGGTCGAGTGAAATCCAATCCATAAATCAGTAACTAAAAGAATCGAAAAAGCTTTTATTGTGTCATTTAAGTTATAGAAGAATTCCTGAACCCAAGAATTAAGAATGACAAGTTCTTCATTACCCAGAATAAAATAACCGCTTAAAATAGCGAAACATATTATATTTGTCGAAAAATGCAAAATGATATGGAAATGATATTCATTGTGTGTTTTGACCAATTGTATCGTTTCCTTGTGTATTCCTATACGAAGCTTTTGTATATTTTGTATATGCGTCTCTGGGTATTCTTTTATCATTTCATCCAACAAGAATAGTTCTTCTAATTCTAGGAATTTTTCTAGAACATTTTTCTCTTGAATATCATTCAAAAAAGTTTCGGATTGCCTAGTATTCCACCAATTAATAATCCAAGGTTCGAGACTTTTTTGAAATGAGAGAGAGACCCACCAGGGCAAAAATACTATAGATGCAAGATATGGGAGGGAAATCAATGCTTTCTTTTTTTTCATTTTTTTTATCTGTGAATTGTTAATGAACTGCTTCATTTGTCAACTCTATCTGATCTGATGTTTCTCTAAAGCACAAGTTCTATAACAAGGTATGGAACCCATGGATCTATTCCCATTTTTGTATAATAATTGACTCCTTAGATCCAGAAGGAATTAAGGAATATAGAAATAAAATAAGGGTCCTTTTTCGGATGAAAAAAAATGAGAAATAAATAGATAGAGAAATAGATTTCTAATATATAAAAAGTAAATAAATTATAAATTAAGTAATAAATTAAGTAAATTGGATTTCCGGGTATCTCAATTGGGAAAATTCGAACGAATTTCATCTTCATTTATTCCTTTCAATAAATACTCGAAAAACCCTCCCGGATCAATTCCATTAATTATTTCGAAATGTTGCACCGTCTAACCACAGCACAGGAATACGGTATCAGTTCAAAATCTGAGGCTTAACCTAAAAGGATTAATTCTGTATTACGAAATACATATTCGGATATTTGATGAATTCATACTTAATTAGACTTATTAGACTTTTTACTAGTATAAAAGAATTGAGTTGGGCCCTATACGCATACAAATACGCATACAAAAAGGTTTTGGTATAGAAAAAATGTATTCTTATTATAGTTTATTATATTTATTATATTATAGTTGGAATAGTTGTAGTTGTTCCATATACGTTCCCCAGCTTTTGTTTTATTCTAGCGGGTTGTTGCGTCAACGGAACGAGGAAATGGAATCTAACATGTTTTTCTCGAATGAACAGTTTGAGGAAACTTCAATTGTATTAAAAAAAAAGGAAATTAGCAAGCTCCTTTTATTATGTGGAGAAAACATTCATTCTTCGTTCGGTTCATTTCAAAATACTTCAATTGGTACGCGCAAGAAATAGGCCAATTCATCAGCTTTTTGCTCAATTTCTCGCGGAGTCAAATTCTCATCAGTACGAGTCAAGGGAATGTTTCCTTGGCCTCTGATTTCCATATAAAGAATACGACGAGGAAAAAGACCCTCTTTAACTTCCATTCTGATTGATTGGATATCTTTCATAAAGAAGCGAAGGAAGATGCGACGATTTATTCCAGGGAATCCCCAACGAAAAATACACATTATTCCTTCTTTTCTATCGAATCGGTCATAACCACTACCTACATTCCATGAAATTGTGCACCACAAATATGAACTAATGAATAGACCCGCGATCCCATAGAAAGACATCACGATTCCTTGTGGAAAAAAAATGATTTGCTGAGATGGAAATCCAGGTATCAGATTCCTACCAAGATAACTAGAAGTTCCAACCACTAAGAATCCTAGTGAACCTAAAAAAAGGATACAGGCCCAGCAAAAATTACTTGCTTTTCGAGACCCTGTTATAAGTTCTATCCATATATGTTCTGATCGCCAGTTCATACTATACTAGATCCAGTTGCATTCGATTGGAATTGAGAAAAAATTTGACTTTACTTTTCATGATGCCGAAGTAACTTTCATCAACTAGCACTAGTCTGATATGAACCATTAGGAATAATTGGTTAGATACATATACTTTATATTATAAAAATATTCGCCGATCATTTTTAACCAGATATACCCGCATATCATATACATACATTTATGCGGATATCATGTATCCGCATGCATAACAGTTCTTTCGTTTGTGTTCGGAAAAAGCCACATATTGTCCCATATTACACTAAACAAATATCTGTATTATTATTCAGTGTTGAAATAAATTGATGAAATTTGGTCCCATCGGATCTAGACAATCTTATTTTTTTGGACATGAAGAAATAAAGAAGCCATTGCAATCGCAGGAAATACTAGGCCCACTAAAGGGACAAAAATAGAGGGTAAGTTAAGATCTGTCATAGAATGGGTACCTCGATTTAATATTTGTACCTATTATAAAGATATCTTATGATAAGTATCTCTATTATATAGAAACTATTCTAAATAATATTAATATTTAAGTAGTTAATAAGTGCAAGGAATGAGAACTAAATGAAGTGTACCTATTCATCTTTTTAGACAAATATATATGATAATCCGCTTTAAGTTTAAGAAATTTTCTTATTCCCCCATCCTTTTCTTTTATTCTTTCTATCTTTCTAATATAATAAAAGAAAAGGTTTTTTATTAAAATTAACAAGTTTTTTATAAGTTCGCGACTCTAACTAAACTAATTCAATCCAACAAACAAAGATTCCTAGTAAAAAAGTAAAAAATGGGAGTTCTTGATAGACATAGAAATCACTTCTATTCTATATTTTCATTTTATTTCGATATTTTTTTTTGCGTTTTTATTCAAAGGAAAGAAACCGTGCAGCTGAAATAACTCACTCAGAACACCTTTTAAAAGATTACGCGGTACGATTGGGTCAAATAAGCCCTTATGGAATGAATACTCAGCCGCTTGTGAACCGTCGGGTACTGTTTTATTCAATGTTTGTTCAATTACTCTTTTACCCGCAAAAGCAATGTAGGCGTTGGGTTCAGCAATAATAACATCTCCTAACATACCAAAACTGGCAGTTACTCCACCAGTTGTAGGAGATGTAAGGATTGATACATAGAATAACTTTTTATTTGATTGATAATTATATGAAGCAGAAGATATTTTAGCCATTTGCATCAAGCTCAAACTTCCTTCTTGCATACGTGCTCCCCCAGAAGCACACACAATAATGACAGGTAGAGATCGATTAGTAGCATACTCGATCAAACGGGTGATTTTCTCGCCTACTACGGATCCCATACTACCCCCCATGAACTGAAAATCCATAACCCCAACTGCTATGGGAATACCATTTAGTTGACCTATGCCTGTTTGAACAGCTTCAGTTAAACCTGTCCTTCTTTGATAAGAATCGATACGATCTCTATAAGGTTCCTCCTCTGAATGAAATTCAATGGGGTCCATAGAGACCATATCTTCATCCATGGGATCCCAAGTGCCCAGATCAATCAAAAGTTCGATTCTATCTGAACTACTCATTTTCAAATGATATCCACACTGTTCACAAATATTCAGTTTTGACCTAAAAAATTTTTTATAATTTAATCCATAACAATTTTCGCATTGAACCCACAAATTTCTGTATTTTTTATTTATATCAAAATCATTAGATCTTCCTCTTATATTGAAATCGCGGTTGTTACCACCAGTTCTTATACTAGAATTCCTGCTTTGACTACCGCTTACGCCTTCAGTACAAATGAAACTAGAAATGTAACTGTCACTGTAATTGTCGGTACCGCTGAAAGTGTCACTATGAATACTGACTTCAAAACGAAGATAACTATCAATGCAACTATTAATGTGATTATTCCAACTAGATTGAGTATCATACATATAATGATAATAGTCGTGATTGTTACTCTTAGACCTACTATTCAAATAATTGGAAAAAAAAATTTCTAGTTCACTCAGAAAAAAACTATTATTGTCAATCTCAAAAATCTGATTTTCAATATCAAAATATACAGAATAACTGTCACCATTACCATCCCTAACTAAAAAAGTGTTATCAGAGATAAAACTCCAAATATCCCTGATATCAAATAAATAATCAACATTTCTGAAACTATAACTACCACTATCACTCCAACTAGGAATGTTATTCTCCGTATCATTTAGAATGGGCTCTTCACTTCCACCGGTATGTCCAACAGCATTAAGACTATCCATTGATTTACTTAGCCCACACTTATGTTCTAACTTCTCCTTAGACAACATCGAATTGAACCACCACTTTTTCATAGAGTCTTCTTGCTCCCTATTTGATGAAAATATAATAGATGAATAGTCATTCGATGAATAATCATTTTACTATTTTATTTCCTATCAGAATTAAGCATATGATCCAATCATTGGAATTGTTAACTAACAACGGGTGAGTATTGAAAGAAATGATTCTTTTTTGGGGGAATTCAGGGTATCGCTATCAATATATATATTGATATATATATTATGATAGAATCTAGAATCCTCAATTAGAAATATAAAAAGAGGTTTCTCTCATGTCATGTACAAAAAAATTCTCATCGAAAAGATAAAAAGATAAATAGTTGTTTCTTCCTATACTATAAACCTATAAATAAAATGAAGAATTCATTCTCGTATAATCTCGTATCATATAATCAAATAATAAGTTTCTATTGCAACATGAAATGAAAAAGACAATATACAGGGTAGGTAGAGAGGAGCCCCCCTTGGCTTGATCTATAGCCTGAAACTGCGGGATAGAAAATGATCCACCAATCCCAAGGATCTATAATTAATCCTATGGATCCAACAATGTATAGGATGGTCATTCTTTATTCGGCCCAATCCTTTTTTTTTTAGGAAAAGGATTGGGCCGAGTTTAATTGCAATCAATCAATTAGGAGAACAAACAGAAATTACTGAATTATGCGAACCTAGTTCTTATCTGTTTATCTATTT